CCGAGCCCCACCCCAGCAGTCAGGGTGCGACTTAGGTCAACTAACACAAAGAAGATAGAGTTCACTCAACGATTGCCTTTGGGTTCCGAACTCCATATGGGGAAGGAGCGTTGTTCTTTGCGAGGTCTCGATCATTTACATGGACCCACTTTTCATTCAATTTGTGGTAATTTTTTTATCTATAAACCGTCCCTAACGAACGATCGGCTCATCTTTGAGCATGATGAATCACTTCGTGCCGACCTGTTGCCAATCCACTTTCCGACCTCATATGAGAATGGAAAACTTGAGCATTTTCTGCATCGGTGGATGAAGAATCGCGAACATAAGAATTTCTGGTTGACCATGTTTCCAGAAAAAAGATACTTTCGAGAAAGGACGAGCACGACTGAAGTGGCTATACATACAAATCTATTTACGGATCTATATGCTTTGATTGGAACTGGAAGTTCCAGAACAGGCGGCTGGTATACCACCATAATGAAACTTCCTTTTCTTTTTTTTATTCGGATCGGATTTATGTTGGCTTCGTTGGGAGGCTGGCATAGTTTGTTACGTCAGCTCCAAAAGGAAAAGGAGTTGTTGCCTTGGAATTGATAAAGTTCCGTGGAGTTCATAATTGCATAAAAGAAGTCAAAGTAGTGGCTGCGGCGCGTTGAGGCACTTCTTCGACGGTCCCCGTACGCCCGGCCATTCCATAGAAACCGACTTCCGTACTTCCCCGATCCGCTAAATCGTCTGATTGTCTTTTTTTTTTAGAGTTAGAGTCTTCTATCTCTATCTATCTCTTTGAGTGCGTAGAGTGGATTAGTAGGGTTATCACTCCATTTTAGGGATTGAATTGTGTAAGGGTTCTTTCCCGATTCCCTCCTGTCTCCCAATTGCGTTGGTAGCCTAGAAGTAGGAGTTCCCACAGTCAAGTCTGATCTTAGATTCTGGGACAAGATGGTCGTATATAAGAGAAAGGTTGCTTTTAGTTTAGCTAGTTTCCCACAAGCTAAGCAAGGAGAGCAGCAATCGTCTTCATGCCATCTTCATTCAGTTGAATGCCGTCTTCTGCATAGGATAGGATTACTACTAAGAGCGCATTCTTCCTTCAAAGAGAGCTCTCTTTTGTGCTGGAGAATACATGGCGTCAAACGGTGCTAACATTCCTCTTCCATTGCACAACCCTTGGGCTTCCTCAATTGAGTATCCCATTACTAGCATCATTCGAAGAGCTTTCGCATCGTATACCTTAAGCTTAACTATTAGTAAAGCTCCTTTGTGTCAGCTAACTTCCCATCTCCTTTAGCTGTTGGTTTTGGCCCAAGCATTTCCAGGTGATGCATCCGGATGGTTTTAGGATGATGATCATGTCTCGGAGGGATGAGGGTCCGCAGCCCCGCCCTATAGAATGAATAAGGAGAGGTTTCTCGATGACCGAGCCACTCTTATACTACTCCTTACCTCACCCCCTTGTTTAAGTAAAGGGCGAAGTCGCGGAAGCGAGTCTAAAGGCCAAAGAGTCATCTTTGAAGCCACGAATGAGTCCTTACTCATAGTAGAGTGTAAGGCAGGTTTGGGTATAGCAGGACTTGAACCTGCGACCATTAGGTTAAAAGCCCAATGCTCTACCAACTGAGCTATACACCCAAAAAAAGATGTAGTAGGAAATAAGGATTGGTGCGGAAAAGAGGGTGGCCCCCCTTCCCTTCTTCTCATCATATTAAAGGAGCGCGGCTCTGTATGAGGCTCGTACTGCAGAGCAAGCGAAGAAAAGGTAAGGGCGCGCGTTAGCACTCCTGCAAGAAAACGGCCTAGCTAACGCGCCCCTTATTGAAAATTCAAAGAAAGCCTTGATATGAATATGAGAAAGATGCGCTCAAGCTTACTAAGCAAACGTAGGCTTGGGCTCGAAAGCCGGCCTTACTCAACAAGCCCCTTTATTTGATTTTAGTAGGTTGGGTGCTTCTTTCCACTCATTGAAGATTCTATCTACAAAATAAGGTCAACGGGGGATACTCAAATTGCTCTCACTGACACCATTTACGAGAAGGTGAGGTCGTCTTTCTTTCCAGCCGCTCAACTGTTCGAGTTCGAGCGCAATGCTTGGTTCCGATTCTACCTTTGTAGAATGCCTGGTCGAAGGTCCAGTACAGTAGGTAGCAGGCGTGTTCGTTTTGGCTCCCGAGCGAGAACGAGAAATAGGCGATGCACCATCCTTGCTGCTACGTACGTTTTCCTTGACTTGACAGATTCATCCAATTGAATCCACACTCAAGACCACAAGCTCGGGGCTCGACGAAAGAGAAAGTATCAGCATTAAGAAACTTCTTGGGGTTAGCAGTGAAAGAAAGAGCCCGGCATTCATATTCATAGCTGAGTCTACTAAAAGAGGGACCAGTCTCATCGTGGTGATTAGAAGGACACCTCTGATCGTTCACCTCTAATATGACACGTTCCCTCCCAGTTATATGATCAAGGGGATCAGTCGGCTAGAGAGCGGGGCTATTCTTCT